TAAGTCACAATTGGTCAAATAATCAAAAAATATCACTAAGTTACTAGTACAAAATATTAGTTATTTACGAAACTTTTTAGGAAGATGTCGAAAATAGAAATTTCAATTATTATTACTCTTACAATAATTTATATGGATAGAGCACAAGCAGAAATAAAACACTAAAAAAAATATTTAATTTTGATATAAATCATACAATGAACTAAGTTAGCCTAATGAAATAATAACCCCCCTTTTTCTTTATTATTTCATTTATTCAAAATAATTAACTAGTTCATTTTGAAATTGATTAATTGGTTTCTATTTCAATAAAACACGTTTATAGGAAGGAATCTACTATATATACGTCACTTTATTTTCCATTTTCGAAACTCAAACTAAAGAAAAATTACTAAAATATGGTTTATAAAGCTATGTTATGTATAATTACTAATTTCATTAGAATTTATAAATTGCAATTTAGTGTATTTTTTTCTGGATCTTGATCAATTAAAAATGACATGATGACATATCATATATATATTTGATTTTAGTTTGAGGAATGTTTTATTCTAGTTCGAATAATATTTTTTATGGTTTTTTTTACGAGAATGCTATAAAGAAAAAAAATCAAGAATGACATAGTAAAAAACCACTTCTTTTGAACAATAGATGTCTTTCACATCCAATAGAATAGTGAGTAATCTCTTAATTTTCAAATGGCAGTTCCAAAAAAACGTACTTCTATATCAAAAAAACGTATTCGTAAAAATATTTGGAAAAAAAAAGGATATTGGGCGGCTTTAAAAGCCTTTTCGTTGGGTAAATCTCTTTCCACCGGGCAATCAAAAAGCTTTTTTGTGCGACAAACAAATAAGTAATAAAAATTGTGAGAATCTGAATCTACGTGACTCAAAAAGTTGTCGAATTTTATGTAGATTATAAAATGAATGATTTCCATTGTCTATTCTTTTGAACTAATCAATATGAAATTCTTTTTGCATTTTGGTCTTATGATTTGCAGAATGCTAATTTTTTATTATTGAATTCGTAAAAAAAAAATAAAAGACCTTTTTAAGTTCTATCCCCTAGCCGGGGGTAGAACTAGTTAGTTACAATAGGTCCATTTCCGAAGAGGAGAAATTTCATGAAAGGCCGAAGTTAAATAAAAGTGATACTCTAAACTAAAAAAAGAAATCTTCAAATTACTATTCATTTTGATTCATCAATTTTATTCTTTCTTAAAAAAAAAATTCTATTGAATTCACTTTTTCAGCCTCGACTATTGAATAGGAATACGCTATTATAAGTTTGAGCAAGCCGCTATGGTGAAATTGGTAGACACGCTGCTCTTAGGAAGCAGTGCTAGAGCATCTCGGTTCGAGTCCGAGTGGCGGCATGCCCTCTTCTAAAAAAAACATAAAATAGATTCTATAATAAATTCAATTACTGATTGTCACTTCGTAATTAAGGGACCCCCTTACTTTTTTAAAAATTTTTATGATATTTTTAACTTTAGAGCATATATTAACTCATATTTCCTTTTCGATTGTTTCAATTGTAATTACAATTCATTTAATAACCTTATTAGTCGATGAAATCGTAAAACTATCTGATTCGTCAAAAAGGGGCATGATCGCGGCTTTTTTCTGTATAACAGGATTATTAGTCATTCGTTGGATTTATTCGGGACATTTTCCATTAAGTAATTTATATGAATCATTAATCTTTCTTTCATGGAGTTTCTCTATTATTCATATTGTTCCGTATTTAAAAAAAAAGAAAAATGATTTAAGTACAATAACTGCGCCAAGTGTTCTTTTTACACAAGGGTTTGCTACTTCAGGTCTTTTAACTGAAATACATCAATCCGAAATATTAGTACCTGCTCTCCAATCTGAGTGGTTAATAATGCACGTAAGTATGATGGTATTGGGTTATGCAGCTCTTTTATGCGGATCATTATTATCATTAGCACTTTTAGTGATTACATTTCGAAAAGACATAACACTATTTTATAATAAAAATAATGTATTGAATTTCACCAAAGGAAAAAGATTCATTGAAATTCAATACATGAATAAAACAAACAATTTTTTTGGAAATACTTCTTTTTTTTCTGCTAAAAATTATTACAGGTCCCAGTTGATTCAACAATTGGATCGTTGGGGTTATCGTGTTATTAGTATAGGTTTTCTCTTTTTAACCATAGGGATTCTTTCGGGAGCCGTATGGGCTAATGAAGCGTGGGGGTCATATTGGAGTTGGGACCCAAAAGAAATTTGGGCATTTATTACTTGGACCGTATTCGCTATTTATTTACATAGTCGAACAAATAAAAAATGGCCCCCCGCAAATTCTGCGATTGTGGCTTCTGTTGGCTTTCTTATAATTTGGATATGCTACTTTGGGGTCAATCTGTTAGGAATCGGGCTGCATAGTTATGGTTCATTTATATTAATGTCTAAAGAAAGTCTCTAACGAATATCAACAAAATAAAACCTATATAAAAAAACTTTGT